TTTCTAATTCGTGGTCTAATTCGAAAACATTTTGCTTCGAACATAGGAATTGCTAAGAGTAAAATTCGGGAAAAAGAACCGATTGTATGGGAAATACTTCAAGAAGTTATGCAGGGACATCCCATATTGCTGAATAGAGCGCCTACTCTGCATAGATTAGGTATACAGGCATTTCAACCCATTTTAGTAGAAGGGCGTGCTATTTCTTTGCATCCATTAGTTTGTAAGGGATTCAATGCAGACTTTGATGGAGATCAAATGGCTGTTCATGTGCCTTTATCTTTAGAAGCTCAAGCCGAAGCTCGTTTACTTATGTTTTCTCATACGAACCTCTTGTCTCCAGCTATTGGGGATCCTATTTCCGTACCAACCCAAGATATGCTTATTGGACTTTATATATTAACGAGCGGGAATCGTCGAGGTATTTATTCAAATAGGTATAATCTATGGAATTGGAGAAATTCAAAAAATGAAAGAATTCGAGATAATAACTATAAGTATACGAAAAAAAAAGAACCTTTTTTTTGTAATTCCTATGATGCAATTGGAGCTTATCAACAGAAAAAAATAAACTTCGATAGTCCTTTGTGGCTCCGGTGGCGACTAGATCAACGCATTATTTCGTCAAGAGAAGTTCCTATCGAAGTTCACTACGAATCTTTGGGTACCTATCATGAAATTTATGGGCATTATCTAGTAGTAAGAAGTACAAAAAAAGAAATTCGTTCTATATACATTCGAACCACTGTTGGTCATATTTCTTTTTATCGAGAAATCGAAGAAGCTATACAAGGTTTTTGCCATGCCTATTCATATGATATCTAATCATATAGATGGTTGCTATCTAAGATAAGCAAATTTATGATATCGGTGTAAATTCAGGTCTTCACGATTTATACCAGAATCATACATAGTTTTTCAATTTCTACGCAAATCAAGATAAAGAAAAGGAAGTTTTCCAATCATTGACTCAAACCCATTGTCGAACCAAATCCCACTGAGTGAAATATGGAGGTACCTATGGCAGAACGGGCCAATCTAGTCTTTCACAATAAAGTGATAGGTGGAACTGCCATTAAACGACTTATTAACAGATTAATAGAGCACTTCGGAATGGCATATACATCGCATATCTTGGATCAAGTAAAGACTCTGGGATTCCGTCAAGCTACGACTACATCCATTTCATTAGGAATTGATGACCTTTTAACAATACCTTCTAAAGGATGGCTAGTCCAAGATGCTGAACAACAAAGTTTGATTTTGGAAAAACATCATCATTATGGGAATGTGCATGCAGTAGAAAAATTACGCCAATCCATTGAGATATGGTATGCTACAAGTGAATATTTGCGACAAGAAATGAATCCTAATTTTAGGATGACCGACCCCTTTAATCCAGTCCATATAATGTCTTTTTCGGGAGCTAGAGGAAATGCATCTCAAGTACACCAATTAGTGGGTATGAGAGGATTGATGTCGGATCCACAAGGACAAATGATTGATTTACCCATTCAAAGCAATTTACGCGAAGGACTATCTTTAACAGAATATATAATTTCTTGCTATGGAGCCCGTAAAGGAGTTGTAGATACTGCTGTACGAACTTCAGATGCTGGATATCTTACACGCAGACTTGTTGAAGTGGTTCAACACATTGTTGTACGTCGAAGAGATTGCGGTACCATTCGAGGAATTTCGGTGAATACCCAGAATGGAATGATGCCGGAAAGAATTTTGATACAAACATTAATTGGTCGTGTATTAGCCGACGATATATACAGAGGTTCACGATGCATTGCCGTTAGAAATCAAGATATTGGAATTGGACTTATCAATCGATTTAAAACCTTTAAAACACAACCAATATATATCCGAACCCCCTTTACCTGTAGAAATACATCTTGGATCTGCCGATTGTGTTATGGCCAAAGTCCTACTCATGGCCACTTGGTGGAATTAGGAGAAGCTGTAGGTATTATTGCGGGCCAATCAATAGGAGAACCGGGCACTCAACTAACATTAAGAACTTTTCATACTGGCGGAGTATTCACAGGAGGTACTGCAGAACATGTGCGAGCACCTTCTAATGGAAAAATTAAATTCAACGAGGATTTGGTTCATCCTACACGTACACGTCATGGCCATCCTGCTTTTCTATGTTATATAGACTTGTATGTAACTATTGAAAGTGGTGATATTATACATAATGTGACTATTCCACCAAAAAGTTTTCTATTAGTTCAAAATAATCAATATGTAAAATCAGAACAAGTGATTGCTGAAATTCGCGCAGGAACATACACTTTGAATTTAAAAGAAAAGGTTCGAAAAAATGTTTATTCTAACTTAGAAGGAGAAATGCATTGGAGTACCAATGTGTACCATGCATCAGAATTTAGATATAGTAATGTACATATCTTACCAAAAACAAGTCATTTATGGATATTATCAGGAAGATCATACAGGTCCGGTTCAGTCTCTTTTTCACTCCGAAAAGATCAAGATCAAATCAAGATCCATTATCTTTCTACTGGAGAAGGAGATAGTTGTAACCTTTTAGTAAGGAATGATCAAGTAAGACATAAATTATTTCGTTTCAATTCTTCTGATCTAAAAGAAAGAAGGATTTCAGATTATTCAATATTTAATCAAATCATATGTATAGATCATTATCATTTTGCACACCCTGCTATTTTCCATGATACTACGGATTTATTAGCAAAGAGGCGAAGAAATAGATTCATCATTCCATTTCCATTCCAATCGATTCAAGAACGAGACAAAAAACTAATGTTAGCTTCCAGTATCTCGATTGAAATACCAATCAATGGTATTTTTCGTAGAGATAGTATTCTCGCTTATTTCGATGACCCTCAATACCGAACAGAGAGCTCAGGAATTACTAAATATAGGACTATAGGAATAAATTCCATTTTTAAAAAAGAGGATTTTTTAATTGAGTATAGAGGAGTTAAAGACTTTAAGCCAAAATACAAAATCAAAGTAGATCGATTTTTTTTCATTCCCGAGGAAGTGCATATTTTACCAGAATCTTCTGTCATAATGGTACGGAACAATAGTATTGTTGAAGTAAATACACCAATCACTTTAAATATAAGAAGTCGAGTAAGGGGATTGGTCCGAGTGGAGAAGAAAAAAAAAAAGATTGAATTAAAAATATTTTCTGGGGATATCTATTTTCCGGGAGAAATGGATAAGATATCCCGACACAGTACCATCTTGATACCACCAGGAACGATAAAAAACAATTCAAAGGAATCAAAAAAAATGAAAAATTGGATCTATGTCCAATGGATCACAATTACAAAAAAAAAGTATTTTGTTTTGGTTCGACCCGTAATTTTATATGAAATAGGGGATGGTATCAATTTAGTAAAACTTTTTCCCCAAGATAGGTTTCAGGAAAGAGATAATCTGAAACTTAAAGTTATTAATTATATTCTTTCTGGAAATGGAAAATCAATTCGGGGGATTTCTGATACAAGTATTCAATTAGTTCGGACTTGTTTAGTTTTAAATTGGGATCAAGACAAACAATTTTCTTCTATCGAAAATGCGCATGCTTCTTTTGTTCAAGTAAGTACAAATGGTTTGGTTAGATATTTCTTAAGAATTGACTTAGTGAAATCCCCTATTTCATATATAAGAAAAAGGAATGATCCGCCGGGTTCGGGATTTATCTTGGATAATGAGTCGGATCGGACCAACATCAATCCATTTTTATCCATTAATTCGAAGGAAAAAATTCAACAATCAATTAGCCAAAATCACGGAACTATTCGTATGTTGTTGAATAGAAATGAGAAATACCACTCTTTGATAATTTTGTCATCATTTAATTGTTTTCAAATACGATCATTCAATGAGGGAAAATATTACAATGGGATAAAAGAAGGAATTAATCAAATTCAAAGAGATCCTATAATTTCAATTAATAATTCGTTAGGTCCTTTAGGAATAGCCTTTCAAGTTGCAAATTTTTATTTTTACCGTTTAATAACTCATAATCAGATCTCGATAAATAAAAATTTGCAACTGGACAAATTAAAGGAAACTTTTCAAGTATTAAGATATTATTTAATGGACGAAAACGAGAGAATTTATAAACCTGATCTATGTAGTAACACCGTTTTAAATCCATTCTATTTGAATTGGCATTTTCTCCATCATAAGTATTGTGAAAAACCGTTTACAATAATCAGTCTTGGGCAATTTATTTGTGAAAATGTATGTATAGTTCAAACGAAAAATGCACCACACCTAAAATCAGGTCAAGTTCTAACAGTTCAAATAGATTCTGTGGGAATAAGATCGGCTAACCCTTATTTAGCGACTCCGGGAGCAACTGTTCATGGCCATTATGGAGAAATACTTTCTGAAGGAGATATATTAGTTACATATATATATGAAAAATCGAGATCTGGTGATATAACACAGGGTCTTCCAAAAGTCGAACAGGTATTAGAAGTTCGTTCGATTGATTCAATATCGATGAACCTAGAAAAGAGAGTTGATACTTGGAACGGGCATATAACAAGAATTCTTGGCATTCCTTGGGGATTCTTGATTGGTGCTGAGCTAACTATAGCGCAAAGTCGTATTTCTTTGGTTAATAAAATTCAAAAAGTTTATCGATCTCAGGGAGTTCACATCCATAATAGACATCTAGAAATTATTGTGCGTCAAATAACATCAAAAGTATTGGTTTCAGAAGATGGAATGTCTAATGTTTTTTCGCCCGGGGAACTAATTGAATTATTGCGAGCCGAACGAGCTGGGCGTGCCTTAGAAGAGGCGATTTGCTACCGAGTTCTATTACTAGGAATAACAAAAACATCTCTGAATACTCAAAGTTTCATATCTGAAGCAAGTTTTCAAGAAACTGCTAGAGTTTTAGCAAAAGCTGCTCTCCGGGGTCGCATAGATTGGTTGAAAGGTCTGAAAGAGAACGTTGTTTTAGGGGGAATGATACCCGTTGGTACCGGATTCAAAAGAATAATGCACCGTTCAAAGCCAAGGCAATATAACAAGATTACCTTGGAAACAAAAAAAAATAAATTATTCGAGGATGAAATGAGAGATATTTTGTTTCACCACAGAGAATTCTTTTTTGCTTTCATTTCAAAGAATTTTTGCGATACATTAGAGCAATCTAGGATTTAATAATTCCTAAGGGCTCTGTCATTTTATTTTATTTTTATTTTGTAATAAAATAAAAAGGTAATAAAGAAAAGAATCATATTAAATAGAAAAAAGGGCCTGATCATGTATCAATGGCCAATCTTCGGTAGAATAAAAGGTTCCTTCGGAACACTTATTTATTTCTATTTCAGTATACCAGGTCTCTTTCTTTCATTTCAAAATTATAAAATTTGAAATGAAAGAAAAGTGGGGGATTAATATAAATGACAAAAAGATATTGGAACATAATTTTGGAAGAGATGATGGAAGCAGGAGTTCATTTTGGCCACGGTACTAGAAAATGGAATCCTAAAATGTCACCTTATATATCTGCAAAGCGTAAGGGTATTCATATTACAAATCTTATTAGAACTGCTCGGTTTTTATCAGAAGCTTGTGATTTAGTTTTTGATGCAGCAAGTCTGGGAAAACAATTCTTAATTGTTGGTACAAAAAAAAAAGCAGCAGATTCAGTAGCGCGGGCTGCAATAAGAGCTCGGTGTCATTATGTTAATAAAAAATGGCTCGGCGGTATGTTAACTAATTGGTATACGACAGAAACACGACTTCAAAAGTTCAGGGACTTGAGAACGCAACAAAAGACGGGGAGACTCAATTGTTTTCCAAAAAGGGATGCTGCTATATTGAAGAGACAATTAGCTCATTTTGAAACATATCTCGGCGGCATTAAATATATGACGGGGTTACCTGATATTGTAATAATCGTCGATCAACAAGAAGAATATACGGCTCTTCGAGAATGTATAACTTTGGAAATTCCAACAATTTGTTTAATCGATACAAATTGTGACCCTGACCTCGCCGATATTTCGATTCCAGCTAATGATGATGCTATAGCCTCAATTCGATTAATTCTTAATAAATTAGTATTTGCAATTTGTGAGGGTCGTTCTAGCTATATACGAAATTCTTGATTAAAAATAAGATAAATAAATTATTGGAGTTGGTTGGGGCGACTCATAGATTTATGAAATCGGTTACTATACTAGTAATAAATTGCACAAAAAAAATCCAAACAAATATAAAAAGAACAAACGAAAATTATATGCGATTAGTCGTGGTATTCAAAATCCAAAATGAAAGTAGACAAATCAAAAAGGAAAGGAGATGTTTGAATTAAAATAATTCCCTTTCAAGTTCTTATTTTTTAGAGGGCGGGACAATATGAATGTTTTATTATGTTCTATCAACACATTAAAAAGATTATACGATATATCTGCTGTGGAAGTTGGGCAACATTTCTATTGGCAAATAGGGAGTTTCCAAGTGCATGCCCAAGTACTTATTACTTCTTGGGTTGTAATTGCTATCTTGCTAGTTTCAGCCATTCTAGTTATTCGAAATCTGCAAACCATTCCGACTTTTGGTCAGAATTTCTTTGAATATGTTCTCGAATTCATTCGAGACGTGAGCAAAACTCAAATTGGAGAAGAATATAGTCCGTGGGTTCCATTTATTGGAACTATGTTTCTATTTATTTTTGTTTCTAATTGGTCAGGGGCTCTTTTGCCTTGGAAAATCATACAATTACCTCATGGGGAGTTAGCTGCACCCACAAATGATATAAATACTACCGTTGCATTAGCTTTACTTACGTCAGTTGCGTATTTCTATGCGGGTCTTTCAAAAAAAGGATTAGCTTATTTTAGTAAATACATCCAACCAACTCCAATCCTTTTACCGATTAACATCTTAGAAGATTTCACAAAACCCTTATCACTTAGTTTTCGACTTTTCGGAAATATACTAGCTGATGAATTAGTAGTTGTTGTTCTTGTTTCTTTAGTACCTTTAGTAGTTCCTATACCTGTCATGTTCCTTGGATTATTTACAAGCGGTATTCAAGCTCTAATTTTTGCTACTTTAGCTGCGGCTTATATAGGTGAATCCATGGAAGGCCATCATTGACTATTTAAAAATCGTTTTTTTCATTTAGTTTGCCGCAGGCTCAAGACAACCTACTTAGGAAACATGAATAAATATATATAAAGACATTTTAAAAATTTGCAATAAAAAATATAAATATAGAGTAGGAGTGAGGGGGATCAAACTGGGTGTATATAATCTAATCACTATAAGACAACTCTTTCTTTGTTTTGGAGGTTTCAAAGAATGATTTTGAAATTGGATTGAATCTAAAACACAAATAGTTGGTTTACAGCATGGAAGAAACCTCTGTATATGTGATATTATATATGATCTAACAATATATCTAAAATTACCCCACTACTACTGTAAATTTCTATAGGGATTAAAAAAAGTCCTTCCGTTTCATCTCTAATTGTTAATTAAATATTCAATGACTAAAAAAATTCAATACAATAAAAAAAAGAAGAATTAAAAGAATGGTTCAAAACTTAAGATAAGAATAAAGGTTATATATATTTCCAAAAAAACTAGATAGGTAGAAACGAAAAAGAAATTTCGAAGTAATTAATATAATTCACTAACTATTACTATTTCAATTAGGAATTCTTCTTAATTACTTTAACTGAATAAATCTTGGTAATTGCATAATTAAGTCTTAATTTATTGGTTGATTATATTATTAACTATTTCTTTATTTTAAATTTAGGTTACGAGGAACTTATTATGAATCCAATTATTTCTGCTGCTTCTGTTATTGCTGCTGGCTTGGCCGTCGGGCTTGCTTCTATTGGACCCGGGGTTGGTCAAGGCACTGCTGCAGGGCAAGCTGTAGAAGGGATTGCACGACAACCAGAGGCGGAGGGAAAAATACGGGGTACTTTATTGCTTAGTCTGGCTTTTATGGAAGCTTTAACAATTTATGGGCTGGTTGTAGCATTAGCGCTTTTATTTGCTAATCCTTTTGTTTAATCTTCAAAAAAACTAGAAAAAGAAAAAGAAATATCCTTTTTCCGTGGATTTGCTTTGCTGGTCTTGCCTTTTCAAATCATATTGTGATTTCACTCCTACAATTATTCGTTCGGGCAAGAACACAGGTGAAGGACTAATTGAAGGGTGAAGAATTCATATACTGATTTGCCTTCTTTTTCTTTTCTTTTTTAGTCCAACGAACGCCCTTCTTTTTTTTTAGAAAATTTTTAGAAAGTGTTAAAACTAGAGAGATTTTGCAATTGACATAAGAACAGGTATCTAATTCTAATAAGTATCATTCTTATAGGAAATTTTCCAAATTGATGGAACAATTCAAATAATATATATAATTCCAATATATATATATTAACATTCGTATTATTATTTATTATTCTATTTTGAATTACTAATAATTAATATTAATTTTTAGTAAGGTATAGTATGAAATTTTCATTATAAATAATCCAAATTTCATATAAAATAAGAAATATAATAAATAATTAACAAATAAAAAAAAAAAAATAGGAATCGTAGAAAGATATTAGTCTATTCATAAGAGGAGATGAGATCATATGAAAAATATAACCGATTCTTTCCTTTGTTTGGGCTACTGGCCATTCGCCGGAAGTTTCGGGTTTAATACCGATATTTTAGCAACAAATCCAATAAATCTAAGTGTAGTGTTAGGTGTATTGGTTTTTTTTGGAAAGGGAGTGTGTGCGGGTTGTTTATTTCAAAGAATAGATTGGATCCAACCAAACTGCACATTTTTTGTTATAACTAAGAAAATGTGCATAATACCGCGAATTACTTCTGAATTAATTAAATTTTTTCAATAATTTAAAATTTAAGAAAAAATATTTAAGAACTATAGCATTTCGTGATTTATTGGTAAATCCACTTTGATTCTCTATTAACCAATAATATTGGATGGACTATTACCATGGTTAAAGCGAGTAGTTTGAAGTCTAGACGCAGTGTAGTACTCTTTCTACCACTATGTTAATACAGAAATGAAATGGTTTTGATAAAATTTTTAGAATTTTTTCGATATAAAACACTCATGTCGATAAAATGGCTTGAATCCTCTTTACTTTACGGTGAAAAGGTGAATTTAACCCTCCCTTTTATACAATGTGTAATAGATGACCTATGTATAAATTAATTAATAAGAATTCTTTGGATTTGAAGAAAAAACAACTTTGCTGACATATATATATTTGTTTGGTCAGAAGAGTCCTCCGAATATTCAGGTCTTAGATTAATAATAGTTTTAAATATTTGAAAAATATAAATATAGAAGAGAGGATAGGCTCATTACATAAAAAAAAAAAAATAGGGAAATTTCCCATAAGTAATTGAGTGTGAGAGCCAAATGAATCGAAAGATTCATGTTTGGTTCGGGAAGAGATCATAGACATTTTGAAATGAATGGAAAGAGAGTCTACTTTCATTAAGTGATTTATTAGATAATCGAAAACAGAGAATCTTGAGAAGTATTCGAAATTCAGAAGAACTACGGGAAGGGGCCATTGAACAGCTGGAAAGAGCCCAGGCTCGCTTAAGGAAAGTAGAAACGGAAGCAGATCGGTTTCGGGTGAATGGCTATTCTGAAATAGAACAAGAAAAACGGAATTTAATTAATTCAATTTATACGACTTTGGAACAATTAGAAAATTACAAAAACGAAGCAATTAATTTTGAACAACAAAGAGTGATTAATCAAGTCCGACAACGGGTTTTACAACAAGCCTTACAGGGAGCTCTAGGAACTCTAAATAGTTGCTTGAACAACGAGTTACATTTGCGTACTGTCAATGCTAATATTGGAATGTTTGGCGCGATGAAAGAAAAAAAAAATTGATTAGTCTTTCTATTTTAATATAGAATATAGGCATTATTTTTTTTAGAAGAAAAAAAATTAAATTAAGAAATT